GGCTCGAGCACGAATCAAACGAACCAAATATACCCATATAAAAAAATCGATATGCTATCCATATCCACACATATATGAATGATTCTATATAAGTAAAAATTTACCAGTTTAGTTTCCTTTTCGGAGTTTCAACAATCAGACAGACATTGCACAAAATCCAGTTCTTACAGATAAATGCTCAATACCCAAGTAGGCTTACAAGGTTGATTATAATCAAGTGCTTTATGGGTCGTCTCAGACCTTTCAATTGGACCTTATCCCCCAAAATAGCGGGACTTTTTCTATACAAAGAATTTACTTGTTACTAATTGAATTTAGCCTCTGTTCTTCTTTAGATCCCTTGTTTCACTCCGATAGTATAATAAATCAAGTCAATGCATAGGAAATGAATCCATTTACATACTATTAAGTAAGTGAAAGATATAAAACATAATCTAATCAAAATTATGCCACATCACTTATTCTTTCGACTGGATCTTACGGAGCCTGTTCATAGATGACATGATCGATTCTGATCATAGAAAAAAACGATTCTCTTCCAACGAACCACCTTATCCTCTATATGGAGCTTTCGCGGTGGTTGGAACAAAGACACATTTTTGTTTTGAATTCAAATGTGGCAGATAAGGACATATATTCTGCACAAACCAATCAATAGTTCAAGTCACACACTCCCATAATCCATTTTATCTTCAGAGAATTCACTTCAACTATGAGTGTCAAATAAATAATGACTTTATTTATAGATTTTTGTGGAGTTGAAGAGAAATATCCAAATACATGTCTTATTCTTTTCAATAATCCATATTTATAGCAATGAAATACTATTGTTCCTACCCCATGTGATAAATGATTGATTACAAATAGTATAATATAGCCTCTTTATAAAGGACCGGAAATACCTTGCTTACGTATCATTAGGAAGTGCATTAACATAAATACGGCAGTAAGAAGAGGTAATACAAAAGTGTGTAAACTATAAAAACGAGTCAAAGTGGATTGTCCCACACTAGCACTTCCGCGCAATAACTCTACCAAGGGCGATCCTATTACAGGAATAGCGTCCGGTACACCAGTTACAATTTTTACTGCCCAATAACCTATTTGGTCCCGAGGTAAGGAATAACCAGTTACACCAAAAGATGCGGTCAATACACCCAAAACCACACCTGTAACCCAAGTCAATTCACGAGGTTTTTTAAAGCCACCTGTGAGATACACACGAAATACGTGTAGGATCATCATTAGTACCATCATACTTGCCGACCATCGATGAACTGATCGGATTAACCAACCAAAGTTAGCTTCAGTCATTATATATTGAACAGAAGTAAAAGCCTCCGCAACGGTCGGGCGATAATAAAAAGTCATAGCAAACCCCGTAGCTACTTGTACTAAAAAACAAGTAAGCGTAATTCCTCCTAGACAATAAAATATGTTGACATGAGGGGGAACATATTTACTAGTTATATCATCCGCAATTGCCTGAATCTCAAGACGTTCTTCGAACCAATCATAGATTTTATTGAGATAGGTAAGCCAACCCTCCCCCTCTAAGAACCGTATATGAAAATTTCATCTCGTACGGCTCAAACATAAAGACCAAAATACAAGTTCTATCGGATATGCGTTCGAAACTTCCTAATTGTATTATTCACTCTTTTCTAAAGAAAAGATAAAGAAAGAATACAAAAACTCTTTATTATGGTTATAATGCCAAAATCTCAAGTCGGCTCATTTATCTCTATGTTGATCAGGCCTCTTGAATCTTCTATTTCCCTATTTTATTTATTTATTTATTTATGTGTAATGAGACTTTACTAGTGTTTTCTTTATTATTGATAGGAATTCTCTTGTTAAGACCCTATGAATCAATTAAAACCTCAGATTCATACTAGAACCACGATGAGTCAATAAAACCTTTTCAAACTAAGTCCAAAAATTCCTTGAGTAAGAATCGTTGGATCATCACTTATTCAATGAATAGACATAATGACTAAAAATCAAAAGAAACCTTTGTACTTTGATCAAAATAAGCAAAAAAGGAGTCCGGTCACGAGGTCTGAATATTAAGTTAAGAATGAATCATAGTTCTAATACTTTAGTAAGATATTTCATATAGTCCGTGCTTCAGATACTATCATAGAATGACAATATCCGACGAAGTAAAACCATCTCTAGCAAGATGACAGACCCGCTCTCTGTACTATCCATAGGATCAATTCTAACAAGTCACACACTCATATTCCGGAAATACAGAAACAAAGAAATTTCACGATCGAACTACCAAAATAGAATGGGATAAAAATCAGAGAATTAAATGCTTCACTTTGTAGTGAAAAGTGAGTTAATAGTTTTTGTGAATCTAATTCATTGAAATTCCGTCTAGTAAAATAGAAGAATTATAAATCTCCAAAATAATAGATAGGAATACCGCAAATAAAGCCATTGCGATACCCATCAAAGGAGTAGTTCCCCACCCAGGAGCTACTTTACCATATTCTGAATTCAATGGTTTCAATAAACTCCCTGCACCAGTTCGTCTTGAACCAGATCTAGAACTACCCTCAACAGTTTGTGTAGCCATAAATCCTATTTTCTATTCATTGAGATCTGTTGACTTTGTATACCATTCCGTTGTAAATAAATGATCTTAGCATAGATCTATTGTGGTCTTTTAATTATATAATAATGGAAACAGCAACCCTAGTTGCCATATTTATATCTGGTTTACTTGTAAGTTTTACTGGGTACGCCTTATATACTGCTTTTGGGCAACCCTCTCAACAACTAAGAGATCCATTCGAGGAACACGGGGACTAGTTGAAGTAATGAGCCTCCCAATATCGGGAGGCTCATTACTTTCAATTGAGATAATGAAAAATTAGTTCATTTTTTAGTTGGAACTTTAGGCGGTTCTCGAAAAAAGATAGCGAAAAAAATGATTCCTAGAGTTGAGACTAAAAGAAATGTATAAACCAATGCTTCCATAGATTCGATCGTGGTTTACAATTATAGCTTCCATACCTATTTATTTGAGATCGTCTCCCGGATAAAGAAAGAACAAACCAAGAGTCAAAGAAAAGACATCGATTCAAATCAAGATTTATCCGGTATTCTATATCAAATCCCAAAACTAAAGACAAAAAATAACAAAACAATATTCTATCAGACTACTTGTCTTCTTGTAGTTGGATCTCCAAGTTTTTGGAATGCTCCAAATTCTACTTGAGCATCCAAATCTGGGTCAATACCAGCAAAAACATCCCTGAACAAAGTTCTAGCACCATGCCAAATGTGCCCGAAGAAGAAGAGCAGAGCAAACGAAGCATGTCCAAAAGTAAACCAGCCCCTCGGACTGCTACGAAAAACACCATCAGATTTCAAAGTAGCACGATCTAATTCAAAAATTTCACCTAATTGCGCACGTCTAGCATATTTTTTCACAGTAGCAGGATCACTATAACTGATTCCATTGAGTTCACCGCCATAGAACTCAACAGTTACACCTACTTGTTCAACACTATATTTTGATTCTGCCCTTCGAAAAGGAACATCGGCTCTAACAATTCCGTCTCCATCTACCAAAACAACCGGAAATGTTTCAAAAAACGTAGGCATACGACGTACAAAAAGTTCACGCCCTTCTTTATCTTTAAAGATAGGGTGTCCTAACCAACCAACAGCTATTCCATCCCCGTTGTCCATTGAGCCCGCTCTGAATAATCCCCCTTTTGCCGGATTATTGCCGATGTAATCATAAAAGGCTAATTTTTCTGGAATTTTAGACCAAGCTTCAGATAAACTTTGATTTTCGGCTAGCCCAGCACTAACTCTTCGATATATTTCTTGTTGAAAGTATCCTTGATCCCATTGATAACGAGTGGGCCCAAATAATTCAATCGGGGTAGTTGCCGAACCATACCACATAGTTCCAGCAACTACAAAAGCTGCAAAAAAGACCGCAGCGATACTACTGGAAAGGACGGTTTCAATATTTCCCATACGTAATCCTTTGTATAGACGTTGGGGCGGACGGACACTAAGATGGAATAGACCCGCCAATATGCCCAAGGTTCCCGCTGCAATATGATGAGAAGCTATTCCTCCCGGAACAAAAGGATCAAAACCTTCCACGCCCCATGCTGGATTTACAGCTTGTACCCTTCCCGTTAGTCCATAAGGATCGGATACCCATATTCCAGGACCATACAATCCTGTTACATGAAATGCGCCAAAACCAAAGCAAGCCACCCCTGAGAGAAATAAATGAATTCCAAAGATCTTGGGCAAATCCAAAGAGGGTTTTCCTGTACGTTCATCAGAAAATATTTCTAGATCCCAATACACCCAATGCCAGATAGCTGCTAAAAAGCACAAGCCAGAAAACACAATATGTGCACCAGCCACACCTTCGTAACTCCAAATACCCGGGTTCGTTATAGTTCCCCCTGTGATACTCCAACCACCCCACGAATTGGTTATTCCTAAACGAGTCATGAAAGGTATAACGAACATACCTTGTCTCCACATTGGATCAAGAACAGGGTCAGAGGGATCAAAAACTGCTAATTCGTATAGAGCCATCGAACCGGCCCAACCAGCAACCAGAGCTGTATGCATTATATGGACAGAAATCAAACGGCCGGGATCATTCAATACGACCGTATGAACACGATACCAAGGCAAACCCATAAAAATACCCCTTATATCAATGAAAAATAGACACTATGTAACTTTATTGCACTTTAAAAAAACTCTACTAGGGACCTTACTTTTTTAGTGGATTATCTCGGGGAAAGGATTCATATTTGTTCTATTCTTTTAGTAAGAATGTTTTTTAGTTTAGTAATAATGGAACAATTTTGCTCGTAGGAACAAGAAGCAGATTTATTCTACACCCGATAAGTACCAAGACGCAATGGTCGGACGTTGATCGCATTTTATCTGAGTAACTGCCTCTTTATTTGTTCATCATTCAAAGGACCCATTTGTAAGAATTTGCCTTTTTTATAATATGAACTAAACTTATTCAATCTATGCTATGTATAAAAGATGCTAAAAGATACAATATTATTAAGATAATAAACCTATTTACGCTTTCACATCAAAGTGAGATATAGTACTTAAATTTTCTTTACATTTAATGCCTATTGGTGTTCCAAAAGTACCTTTTCGAAGTCCTGGAGACGAAGATGCATCGTGGGTTGACGTATAGTGCGACTTGTCAGATATATTGGGTCATATGGTATTCCCCCGTTCTCTTCCCCGATCGAGATATCCTCCCTTTCGCCCAAGAAAGATTGATTGAATTATCAAAAATTTGGAGCGTGAAATGCAATGAAGTGCACTTAAATATATTTTTTAGGGGGGTATACAAATTAATATTAGCAATTCAAATAATTTATGGTTGGCTTGGTTCGACCAATAAAATGAAGTATCCAGGCTCCGTTTAGAAACAAAACAATTGGTAATATATCTAGGATTTCTACTTAGATGATCATATTTTATATTATATTCGATTTCTAATATGAATAGACGTGATTTCAAATTGAATATTTAATATTTGGATTTGGTAGGAGATATGAAATAAATTGAAAAAAAAAGAAGTCGTAGCAAAAAGACATAGTATTTGTCCATTTGTCCTATATAGGCAAATCAAAATCGGGCAGATCTTTACTCGGAGTAGAGCATAAACCTAAAAGAATTCAAGAAGACCATTCAGGAACAAGAAAATTACATCGTGATTTGGATTCCGATGAAACAATACATCAATGAGAAGATCGTTCGATAAGTTTGTTTATAAGTTTAGTGAATTTTTTGTTTATTTTTCTATTTATAGAAAAGAAATATAGAAAGAAATAGAAACATAAACAGACCAAAACCCATCTTTTTTTACAAAATGAAAGAAAAAGAGCTCTTTTATTACAAGTTCGACAGGGCCTGCTATGAAAAAAAAAAACTATAATCTACACATTGATTCTTTTTTTTCGCAATTTGTGTTGAACCGTATGCATCAAAAGATGCATGTACGGTTCCAAAGGGATACAATTTTATCCCAATCAACCGACTTTATCGAGAAAGATTACTTTTTTTAGGTCAAGAGGTTGATAGCGAGATCTCAAATCAACTTATTGGTCTTATGGTATATCTCAGTATAGAGGATGATACCAAGGATCTGTATTTGTTTATAAACTCTCCCGGCGGATGGGTAATTCCTGGATTAGCTATTTATGATACTATGCAATTTGTGCAACCAGACGTACAAACAATATGCATGGGATTAGCCGCTTCAATGGGATCTTTTATTCTGGTCGGAGGAGAAATTACCAAACGTCTAGCATTCCCTCACGCTTGGCGCCAATGAGTTTTTATTTTTTATTTGATTTGAGAGAAAAAAAAGACTATGCCTTCGCGATATAAGAAATATGATTAAGTAATAATAGCATGGCATTTCGAATTCGATATGAGAATTTTTTTGTTTTCAAAATTGTTACATTATGTATCGAAAGAGTTGTATGAGATATAAAGGTATTTCCAATTTTAGCTGATATATCAGGAGATCCATTTCAGCGTCACAAACTTTTACGAAAATAGAATCTCGTTTTTTACTTAGATATATATATATATATTTTTCAAATAAAAAAACTTTGGGATTGCTAAATAACAGACGAAATATATATATAAAGCAACGGAACCATCATAGTATTTTTTTACTACTCAAAAAGGAAGGGTGGTTATTGGATCATTGACCTATGTGAATAGGATAGACCCTATCATTTAATTTATTTTAGATTTCTTCTATGTAAGGTAAAAAAAAGGGAAAAGTGAATTCCATTCTAGAGCCGTATGCAATATACAAAAGATGCCTGTACGGTTGTTCAATTCTATCTTTTTTTTCTTATTATTCTTTTTCGCCTTTCATTTTCATTATGCGAGATAAAAGAATTTTTGATTATGTTATATCATCAGGGTAATGATCCATCAACCGGCTAGTTCTTTTTATGAGGCACCGACGGGGGAATTTATCCTGGAAGCGGAAGAACTACTGAAGCTGCGCGAAACCATCACAAGGGTTTATGGACAAAGAACGGGCAAATCTTTATGGGTTGTTTCCGAAGACATGGAAAGAGATGTTTTTATGTCAGCAACAGAAGCCCAAGCTCATGGACTTGTTGATCTTGTAGCGGTTGAATAAAAAAGAACTGGGATTTCCGCAAATATGCAATTTGATATTTTCTCTTCTTACCAGGTTTAATATAATAACAATAAAATAAATAATAAATATTGTATTCGATGAATCTATTAATAAAAAAATGATTTATAATCATCCGGTTAGGATCGATCTAAACCAACCCATTATGTATATAATTCAACATGCCAACTATTCAACAACTTATTAGAAAGACAAGACAGCCAATCAAAAATGTCACGAAATCCCCCGCTCTTCGGGGGTGTCCTCAGCGACGAGGAACGTGTACTAGGGTGTATGTGCGACTCGTTCAGATCATGGATTAGGCCACCAAAAGAAAAAAAAAAAAAAAACAATTGATTCCGTATCAGTGATCAGTAAGAGTGAATAGGATAGAATGGAAAAACACCATTCACTATCGAATCGAAAAATGAAAATATCTAAAAATCTAAAAAAGCTCTATCATATTCTTTTATTGTGGTATCAAATTAATTTATGGTTGCTATTGGTACAAATCCAATCACTTCCATTTTTCATTTAAGATGAGAAAGAATTCCCCATTGGTAGCAAATGGTATTCATTAAGCAGGGAAATCCTATTTAAAAAGCAGAAATATTCTGCCCTTACTCTTGACTCTTGCAAGAACGGACTAACAGGGTCAGCTACTCAGCTAATCTTCATAATATAATTACATACCGTTACTGTATGAGTGGGTCTCGTTGTGAAAGACCTATTACTGGATAATTATGGGTAGAGCCAAAGAGTGTGAACTGTACAAGTTAACAATAACGTTGATTAAATGAGGGAAGAGGCTCCGGTGTATAGAGAGGACCTTACCGTTTAAGAAGTAACCATAGAAACGATGGAACCCACTATACCTATTTATTATATTTACTACTTTTTTATTTACTATGTTTTATAGTATCAATACAATTTCTTATTTCTAGGTGAGAAGTCTAGAAAAAAAAAGAAAAAATCGTGGTTGGGAAGGTTATAGTAGCAAAAGCCATTGGAATTTTTATTTTATACATTGGAAGAATCCGTTTTCTTATTAATAGACTAGAAAAGGGAAGGACAATAACTGAAAGAAAAGAAATCAATTAGTTATTCATCAAAGTTTCATTTAGTCAATGACTAGAATTAAACGAGGATATATAGCCCGAAGACGTAGAACAAAAATTCGTTTATTTGCATCAAGCTTTCGAGGGGCTCATTCAAGACTTACTCGTACTATTAATCAACAGAAAATAAGAGCTTTGGTTTCGGCTCATCAGGATAGAGGTAAGCAAAAGAGATATTTTCGTCGTTTGTGGATCACTCGGCTAAATGCAGTAATACGAGACAATAAGGTATACTATAGTTATAGTAGATTTATACACAATCTGTACAAGAAGCAGTTGCTTCTTAATCGTAAAATACTTGCACAAATAGCTATATTAAATAGGAATTGTCTTTATATGATTTCCAATGAGATCTTAAAAGAAGGAGATTGAAAGGAATCCATTGGAATGTTTTAAACGGAGTTCCCTGGCGAATGAACTCCGGGAAGGTAGAGTAGAAATTAGTATGATAAAAAAAAATAGGATAGAATTTGATAAAGTCGTCACAATGAACAAATACGTTCAATAAAAAAAGATTTATTCTTCTTCCCCAATTCTTTTTTTTCTTACGACACTACAATCAAATCTTATCTTAATTTTGATATTTTTTGAACAAAACGGCAATTCGCATTTGAGTTCGGATTGGTATTTTTTGATTCAATTGAAATTGAAGAGAAAGCCTATTTATTTTTAGTTCTAAGACCGGTAGGTCTAGGAGTCGACTCGCTTCTTTCAAATTGTTTTTCATTATTAAGAAAAGGTAACGAAGATAAAATACGAGCTTGTTTTATAGCAATAGTAATTAATCGTTGTTGTTTTAAGGTCAATCTATTCACCCGTCTAGATAATATCTTTCCCTGTTCACTAATAAATCGACTAATTAAACTCATGTTTCTATAATCAATTCGATCCCCCGATTGTATCGAGGGCAAACGCCTACGAAAAGATCGCTTGGATTTAAAAAAGATTCGCTTGGATTTATCCATGATTTTTTTATTCCTTGTCCCGAAAATATTAATTCTATTTTGATCGGATCAAAAATGATTTCGAATTAAGAATAGAGAATTGTTTTGTTTATATTTAAATAAATATAGGATCCGTTGGATATGATATAATTGTTGTTATATATAATATGTAATTATTGTTATATAGAATATGTCGTTTTTCATCTTCCTTGGAATGTAAGGCGGCCACGCGAGCGATCGGTTCGATCTATTTCTTTATCTCCCCGTGAATCGTATGTTTGTAACAAGAAGGACAGAATTTTCGCAATTCCAATCGACTAGGCGTATTATGTCGATTTTTTTGAGTAATATATCGGGAAATGCCTATTGATTCCTTATTCACGCGGTTTCGAACACAACTGGTACATTCCAAAATAATCGTTACTCGGGCATCTTTACCCTTGGCCATGAACCTCCTTTGGGTTTTTGATTGATTGAACTCTTCTATTTTTATATTTTCCAATCCGAAGCGAAGAAGAAGAAAGGAAGGAAAAAAAATAGAAGTTGCTAACTTGAAATCCAATTATTAAAGATTTAGTTGCAATCAATATAGTAATAATAAGTAATATAAAAATTTCTACTTAATATAATATATATTTAGAATTTATAATCGCTGTACAACATTGAAGTTTTTTGTATGATATTGTTGCCACAGCTAGTCCATTTTCTTTCTCACTCTATTATTAATTATTATTAATTAATAATTAAATTTTTAGCCTGGAAACCCAAGTTCTTAGTTTCACGCGGGTGAATCCACTTTTAGTCTTTTTCGAATTTATTTTGAATTCTAAAAATTAAGAAGAGAAGGGGAGGGATTAGTCACAAATTTTTGATTGTATCTCTAATTTAATTTTCGTCACCCCTTCCCAATTCCCAATTACTATAATGAAAAAAAAGGGAATATCAACGCATCCGGAAATAAACGATTGATCTCTATCAATAATCCTGCTAAAGACCCAAACCATATAGTACTTACTACCGGTGCCACGGAAAGATATGTTTTTAGATCTCGCATTTTAAATCCTCCTTCTTTTTATTCGTTATTGTAATTTTAATACAATTTGTAATACATAATGCTAATACATATAGAAACAGATGCGTATATGTAGTTAATGACTGATACTTGTATTTCTACACAGAATCCCTAATGCAAATTGAAATATACAACTTGAAATGTACAATGATTTAATAGATATTCATTAGTTTTTTCTTAAAACAACAAATACGTCCCTTTCTGTTTGAGAATTCCCCCAAAATATTCATTTTTTTTTACGATGGGTTTCATATTATATTTATTTAGTACGTATATAAGTCTATTATTATTATATGATATGAACCTAAAAAAGAAGAAATGACAAGATAATTGAATTTTGTATTTCAATAAAAGAAATAAAGATGTGGAAAACAAGACAAGGATTCTCTACAATGACACTGTAGACCGGTTGAAAGGGATGTAGCGCAGCTCGGTAGCGCGTTTGTTTTGGGTACAAAATGTCACGGGTTCAAATCCTGTCATCCCTACCTATTACTTATCTTATGAGCAGTAACGAGGAATCTATTGAGATTGATTAAAATTGGATATACCTAAGCAATAGAGAATAAAATTCTCTAGGATAGTATATATATCTAAGTTGGGTTGGGTTACAAAGTTCTTCTTGTAATAATAATTAAGGCGCTCTTAGTTCAGTTTGGTAGAACGCGGGTCTCCAAAACCCGATGTCGTAGGTTCAAATCCTAYAGAGCGTGCTTCGATTCTTCTTATTTGTTAGGTCGAAAATAACACTAAAATAATTGAACAGCAATCTGAATTTGACCTCCTGTAGATTAAAACAAGTAGGAGGTCAATCAAAAAAAAGAGATGTTAATTAATCAAAGATCCAATTGATCACCACGTCTGTATTGTAAATATGCAGTTACGAATAAACCAGCCAAAGTAATAGGAATTAGACCTAAGACAATTCCAAATAAAAAAACTTCAATCATTTCAATTTCTTTGAAAGGGGAAAAGGAGAGGTAATATCTATCCTTAAATATTAATCGGTATTACCCATGAATCTCAATGACCAAGAATTGAAAATTGACACGTTAAGTAACTATAGAATATATGAACTACCACAGAAGGTTTTTATGAATTGTTCGTTCAATTAATTTCAAATAAGTCCTATCTTGTTCAGACCGATAAATAGAGCTGAGGTTATAGTCAAAGCTGCTAGTAGAAAACCGAAATAACTAGTTATAGTAGGCATAAGGAGACTAAATGAAATATGTTCTTTTTATACATATGTTTCTAAAGCACTTCCCTAAATTTCCATTTATAAAAGATATGAAGATAAACAAAAATACCAATTGAAAGTTTTTAATTCATCAATTATTATAATTATAGAAGGCGGTCCTAACAAAAATAGAGTAACATAGGTAAGAACTCAATTCATCATTTGTGACATCTATCCATTTCGAAATGTCGAATCAACCGATTCATTGAGCAACTCTTGAGTTGAGTACACTAATAAACAATATCTAATATATATTAGTATATATAGAATATTTTTTTTTTTATTAAATTTTAAATAATTAGAAAAAAAGTCAAAATAGTTGTTTTATAACTTCATTCAAAAAGAAAACTTTCTTTGAATCACTCTGAAATAAAATTACCAAATCATTTTTATTTTGTTTATTTTTTGATTGTATCGACGAATCCTTTTTTTGACTTAATTTTCGGTTTAGAACGACGAGTGATCTTAGCTTATAATGAAAATGTCCTTTACTTTTTTACTTGAAATTGAACTTATTTTTACATTTTGTCTTTCTTAATTACAAAGCTAAAGCTCCATCTTTGTAATTAGTTCAAGAAGGACCCTTTTCTTTGGGTCTAATACAACAACAATCTGTGCATCACGAATATTGATTATTATTTTATTTATTCGTTGTTTTCTTTCCTTGAATACTAATACTATCTAGTATTTTTACCTCATCCTCAGTTTCGAGTCCGAAGCTAATAATAGAGAAATAGAGAAAACCTTTAGATTATTATATTACAAGTACTACTACAGTTACTGCAGGAATTGTAGTGATACAGGAATTTGAGAAAGACTCTATTGAATAGTACAAATTCTACATGTACAAGCAACAAGAAAAAGAAAAGAAAAAAGAAATTCTCTAACACTTCATTTGGATACTGATTGGGAAATTGCGTTGCTGTGTCAG